CACTCATTTTTTGTTTCAAAAACCTCCCGTTGTGGAAATCCATCTATGGTAATAGACAGTAAAAACTCCATAGAGTTGGTCTTTTGAACCCGCTTCAAGCTATCATGACAATTCACGAATCTTGGGGTAAACAATCTCTCTTGCTTATGTTTACTTTTTTCACCATTTGATTCTTGTACATAGGAAATGAGACTCAACTTTTTTACTGCAAATTTAGAAGCCGTTTTCTTTCACTCATATAACTATCTGGTTTAGTTCATCAACTCAAATGCTGAAGAAAAATAAAAATATATATAGTCAATCAAATCTTTTTATCCTTGTTTCTAGAAAGAAAAGAATTTTGATAAATTTTAGGTCTCACCGAATCACACGTAGAGATATTGATAACACACATAGAGCTAATGGTATTTCATAACTAATTGATTGAGCAGCTGCCCGTAGACCACCTAAAAAGGAATATTTATTATTTGATCCATACCCCGACATAAGAAGTCCAACGGGAGCAATACTTGAAATGGCAATCCAAAAAAAAACACCAATACTAAGATCGGCTAGAACAAGGTGATCACCAAAAGGAATTACTGAATAACTTAGAAAGATAGATATTACTGCTATGGATGGTCCAATACTGAATAAACGAGTATCTCCTGTAGATGGAATAAGGTTCTCTTTCAAAAGTAGTTTTGTCCCATCTGCTAGAGCTTGAAGAATTCCTAAAGGGCCGGCATATTCAGGCCCGATACGTTGTTGTATTCCTGCAGATATTTCTCTTTCTAACCAAACAATTACTAGTACACCTATTGTGATTCCTAATACAAGAGTCACAATAGGGATAAGCATCCATATGATCCCATAGACTTCTTTTAAGGATTCCAATTTGGAAAAAGAATTGATAGTCTCTATTTCTGTTGTATCAATTATCATTTCAACGATCAACTTCTCCCATAATGATATCTATGCTACCTAGTATTGTCATAATATCAGCCAATTTCATTCTTTTAACTAACTGAGGAAGAATTTGCAAATTGATAAAACCTGGTGGGCGAATTTTCCATCTCCAAGGAAAAACGCTCTGGTCTCCTATCAGAAAAATCCCCAATTCTCCTTTTGGGGCTTCAACTCTCACATAAAGTTCTTGTTTCGACAATTCAAAAGTTGGAGAAGGCTTTTTACTAATAAACCGATATTCAAAATCATTCCATTCAGGATCTTTTAATCTGTCAAAACGTCGCATTTCTAAATTTTCGTAAGGCCCTCCTGGAATTCCTTCCAGAGCCTGTTGAATAATCTTTATGGATTCTGTCATTTCACCGATTCGTACTAAATAACGAGCTAATGAATCCCCTTCTCGTTGCCATTGAACCTGCCAATCAAATTCGTCGTAAGACTCATAATGATCAACTTTACGAAGATCCCATTCTATTCCGGAAGCTCGTAGCATTGGTCCCGATAAACCCCAATTTACTGCCTCGTCTCTCCCAATAATGCCTACGCCTTCAACTCGTTCTAAAAAAATAGGATTCCGGGTAATAAGTTTTTGATACTCAGCAACCCCTGTTAAAAAATAATCGCAAAAATCCAAACATTTATCTATCCAGCCATAGGGTAGATCGGCAGCCACTCCTCCAATACGAAAATAATTATGCATCATTCGCATACCGGTGGCAGCTTCGAATAGGTCATATATCAATTCTCTTTCTCGAAAAATATAGAAGAAAGGGGTCTGTGCACCAATATCCGCCATAAAAGGACCGAGCCATAACAAATGAGAAGCTATCCGACTCAACTCCAACATAATGACTCTGATATAGCTAGCCCTTTTAGGTACTTGAATATTGCCTAATTGTTCGGGTCCATTTATGGTTATTGCTTCTGTGAACATAGTAGCTAAATAATCCCAACGTGTTACATAAGGCAAATATTGTATAATTGTTCGGTTTTCCGCAATTTTCTCCATCCCTCTATGTAAATAACCCAATATTGGTTCGCAGTCGACAACATCTTCACCATCTAGAGTAACGATGAGTCGAAGAACACCGTGCATTGATGGGTGCTGAGGCCCCATATTGACTATCATGAGGTCTTTTCTTGTAGTTGGTGCAGTCATAAGTTTTTTAACGATTCATTCTTCCATGAATTACTGAAAGTGAAAAGAAGTTCATCAAAATTTAATCGAAACATATAAGTGAAAATGAAATAACTCTTCAAATTAATCAAATTAACGAGTTTTTGTCTCTCGAATCTCCAACTGATTAATTAATTCTTTATAACGTACTCTATTTTTTTTTGCCAAATAAGCTAGCAGTCGTTGACGTTTTCCCAAAATTTTCTTCAAACCTCTCTGAGATAAATAGTCTTTTTTGTGCAATTCTAAATGTGAAGTAAGTCTCCGTATCTTATTGGTGAAATTGAATACTTGAAATTCAACAGATCCTTTCTTTTCTTCTTGAAAAATAACAGAAATGACAGAATTTTTTACCATAAATGAATTTCCCCTTTCTTTATTTTACAGATATGGATTTTTTCTAATTTTATTGATCAGTAATAATAATGCCAGTAATTTGAACGTGGTATATAGACTAAATTTCTTTATGAACCTCTAATTTTAGCAATTCCAATAAATTAATCAAATTTCAAATTTGATTCAGATAGGAATCCAAAAAGGTGGTAGGTACGTTTTTTTCAGTCACAAAAGCGAATAATTGAAACCTAAAATCCTAAAATGAAGAAGATTCTGTTGATTCATTTCTAGATCTAATCAATACCTTATTTTATTGATTTAGTATTGTCTACTCGAATTAGATTCGAATGAGATGTAAAACAAGGCATGTTTGCATTTGTTTGCTTTCAGATACTCTATACGAGACAGGGTATATAGTACTATCAATTAATTTTCAATCGTGGATACATATGTATCCTTAAGATACTGAAACGGCTACCATTATTGGTATCAAACCAATAACGATTCATACAAGCTAAATCTTCTAATCGATAATTAGGCCAAAGAAAGAACTTAAATTTAATTAATTCATTTTTATCTTTATAAAGGGGTTTCCGTTCACCCAAAAATTGACTCCAGTTTTTGACATTGGTTTCGTTGCAAAATACTGAATTTCTATCGACGACATTCCAATTCAAAGAATTAAAAAAACTTCGAATTCTCAATTCTCTACGACGTCTAGACCATAAAATATTTTCAGGAACAAGCAAATCAAAATGAGTTTTTTCTGTATTTATTCTTTGAGTTTGAGGTTGCAGAATGAATTCGTCAAAATTCTTTTTATCAACATATCTTTGTTCTCGGTATCTTTGATTAGTTTGGTGTTTACTTTTATGAACCAATGAAATACCTATGGTTTGATACATAATAAATTGTCCATTATGTTTTACAGACAACCGAATAGGTTCGATAATCAATACCCCCTTCTTCATCAAGTCTGTAAGAGGTAAATTTGCCTGAATCAGCATTATATCCAAACTCATTTCTCTCCTTTGAATTGACGATATAGTAATTTTGGTTGGATTTATCAGTCGAAGCAGGAGACAATATACCTTGATATTTTCGAGCATTCTTTTATTCAAAGCATCGTTCCATCTCAATTGAAAAAGCAAATAACGTTTCAAGAACAAATCTAGTTCTGCTTCCGTGTTGCTTTTGTATTGTTTTTTATTTTGACCCTTTTTTGTGTCTGATTCCACGTAATCTTTTTCAAGATCGGTTTGATGTTTTGAAAAAACAGGGCTCAGATTTCCTTTGTTTTCTATATCTGATCCACGCTCTCTTTGACTTGGGGGTTCTTTTGTTTCTTGACTTCGATTCTTTATTTTTTTATTTGATGGTAGAAAAAAGTTTTGTTTTTGGTTTTTATTTTGAATAACATTTTCATTTGTATTCAAATTAAAAAGAAGGAATTTGCTTGGTATAATCCACGGTTTTATTTTATAGACATTATAAAGTAGTACAAATTCTGGGAAGAACCAAAATTCCAGATTCAATATGGGACGATTAAATATTTTTTCATTCATTCCCATCCAATCAAAAAAGACTTTTTTCGAATTTTTTTTAGTTTTTTCTGGATTTTGATGAGTTGTAAGATAAAAAACCCCTTTTTTCTCAATTTTATCAATTATTTGATAATTATTAATACCAATTTTAGTATTTGGATTACTGTTGGTATCGATCTTAACCCAGGCTTCAATATCTCCTTTTTGTCTAAGAGAAAAATGGATAATTTTCCAATCAAAATATTTTCTATCGAGATTTCTTTCTATATCTAGAATATTGACCTTTCTTAGATAATTATTGATATGAAGATTGCCGGGCATATCAACAAAGTTGTGTTTGGACGTGTTGGAATTATACGAAATTTCTAAGTTCTTCTTTACTTGAAAGGGTAATCTAGAAAAAAATGAGTCACTTTTATTTTCATAATTAATTGATTTATATGCTAAAAGACCATATCTATAACATTTTTTAAAATTATCTTTTTGGTTTGATAATGAATAGAGTTCCAAATCATTTTCTTTTTTGTAATGAATTAATTGGTCTTTTTCATAAGAATTCCATTTGTTTAAGTTTCTATTTTTATTTTGAGCCATACAACTTTGATTAACCTTAGTTCGCCATTTTTTTGGCATTAATCTAGACCATCTAATCTGAGATAAATCGTATTGATAATGCCATCTTAACCAGTTTTTCCATTGATTGATTCTATAACTCTGAAGTTTCTTATGTTTTAATTCCGAATGAAATATTCCTAGTGTTTTAAAATAGTCCTTTATTTTAGTCTTAAGGAAGCAAGACGTTGTGTTATATTGAAGAACAGATCTAAATTTAGACAAATTAATAACTTGGGTTTGTGATAATTTGTAAAATACATATGCTTGTGACAAGTAGGATAAATCACAAAAAATATGTGAATTTTTCTTACTAATATTATAAAGTGACTTTTTTATAGTCGAAATAAAGATAAAGTGAATTTTTTTTTTATTAGTAATTT